GGGCTTTGTAGTGGAAAAAAGACGCCAGGCTGCAATCCTGGAAATGTAGTAGTTATTACCTTAGCCTAAAAGGTAAGGTTTAAGAGGTTGATCTCTTATTTGGAGCTTTGAAGGCTTCTAGTTTTTTTAACTTAAAACCTTAGTATATGATTAAGATAGCTAGGGGGAAGAATAAGGGGGAAAGATTAAGAAAAGGAATAATAAGTATGGGTCGAGACTCTGACGGACTTAAGGTTATTTTTATTTTTGGGCTTGACAGTAAAAAAGCAGAAAGTGCCATACGTAAATAAAAAAATAATGTTAAAAGAGCTCTAAACAAAAGAATCCTTAGTCAGACAAGGGATCCTCTAACTATAATAAATTCTTGGATGACTAAAACTTTGGGGATAAACCCTAAGAAAGGAGGTATCCCCCCTAAAGAAAGAAGCGACAAGAAGAGTGAAAGTTTCAGTGGCTTTGAGAAAAGGTTTGTTGTCAAAAGTTGATTGAAATGGAAGATTTGGTTAGGATGAAGAATAAAAACTACTGATGCAGAAATTAGCGTATATGATAGGAAATAAATTAGCCATATACTTTCATTAAATGAAACTGCAGCTAAAAGTCAACCTATGTGGTTAATAGAGGAGTAGGATATAATTTTTCGTGTAAGCGTCTGGTTTAAACCACTTAGAGCCCCAACTAACCTCGACAAAATTGATGAGAAAATTAAAATCTGGATTCTTGCTCTTGAAATAAGAACTCTTATCATTGAAATTGGTGCAATTTTTTGTACCGTTATTAAAGTTAATGCTTGTATCCACGAAATTCCTTGTATAACAGGAGGGAACCAGAAGTGTAAAGGAGCGGCTCCCACTTTAAGAAGGAGTGCTAGAAAAATAATAAACATAGAAAGAGAAGGAATAATTACTGAGAGAGGGCTGGCTGCTAAAAGTGATGCGGAACCTAAAGCTTGAATAAGAAAATACTTTAGTGCAGACTCAGCTGAGTATTGATTGTTTGAGGATGTTATAATAGGAATAAAAGAAATTAAATTTAACTCTAACCCCATCCACAAAATAAATCATGATGATGAAGATACGGCGATAAAAATGCCAGAAGAAAGGGTAAAGATAAAAAGTATTTGGTGAGGTTTAATATTAAAAATTAAAAAGAGAAGATGTCCTTCATAGACGGGGTATGAGCCCATAAGCTTAAATTTAGCTTATCTTTTCCAGGCTACAATTTGGTGTACAGGCACGTGAAGTTTTGATTTTCAAAGGATTGGTGTAATTCCATTATTTGTATTGAGGAGTGAGTATAATAGCGGAGAGACTGCTCTCATTATCCGCCCTATCAAGACGACCTTTTTGTCAAGCACGCTATTATCTAGTGCAAAAAAACATTTAATGTTTAAAGCAAACTATGAACTTCATAGGCTGTAAAAAAAATGGAACTATCCTTTAGGAGATAGAATAAGTAGGGACATTATAAAATTTAATTTACATCTTATAAAAAACTTGAGAATTAACTTTACTATAGGGGTGAACGAATAGATTTAAATTCAAGATTTTACAATAAGAGAAAAAGTATAATATCTCGCCTCTTTTTAGAGAGTAAGGCGAGATATTATACTTTTTCTCTTAGTTAACTGAGTTAACATATAATTTACCAATTGATCTTGAAATTATCTTTTTGTCTATATCAGGTTTAAGAAAACTTCATAAATACAGTTAATTTAATTTAAAATAGAAATTTGTTTATCATCAATGCTCTAGTATATGTTTGTAATGTTTAAATATCAGTTAAGACGTAATAAGTAGTTAGTTATACTAATAAAATACTACTCTAATTTAAATTAGTAATGAAATAAATTTTCTTGGAGTGATTTATTTACATTTAGTAAGGGCTTTGTACATTTATCGACTTAAAATTAATTTACTTAGATTTAGTGTAACTTTTAACTTCAATTAAAATCAGTTATCGATAAGGTTTAGATTCAGTCTAAGACAAATTAGAGGATTAATTAGTGGTAAAGTACCGTTTATATTATTTATATATAATAGTATTTATATTAATATCAAATAACATAGATTCAAGACAAGGGATAAAGTCAATTAAATCTTTAATATTAATTTAAATAAGATCAAAAAGCTTGATTTCTAAGGAAAAGACTGCCTGGACTTTAAGGTTAATTTAACGAGTAATTAATTCTAAATTTTTTGTTAGAGTATTTAAAGTCTTAATAAATCAAGCTTTAATTTTTAAGTTTAGAGGAGTGAGTCTCCTGTCCGGGGGAAAGACAACCTGAGGTGGGGGCATATAGGTTTATGTATTTAAGAAACTTGCGGAGGAGTTCTGTTTAAGTTACAGGAAATTAAAGATTTTTTTCAAAAAAAAAATTCTTTTTCTTATGATAGATAGTTTGATTCTAGCTTGTCTTTCACATGTGGGTGGAGTTTTATGGGAATTGTTTAGCGGTAGTACAAAGTATAAATTATTGGTAGCTTGATATCCCAGCACAGAGGTTTGGGCAAAAATTAATATTTAACCCAGCTTTACTACAAAGCCGAGGCCAAATTTGTGCCAGCAGCCGCGGTTATACTGGTACGGCTAGTGAGAGGTGTTAGGTCAGTAGTTAAGTAGATGGCAGTCTTTAGGCGAGATTATATAGTAAAGGGTGAAATCTAGTTAAAAAAATCTTGCTTTTGTTTTTCCTGAGCTGAAACTAAAAAGATTTAAGTTTAAAATAGGATTAGATACCCTAGTATATTTAATTGAAATTGAGAGGCCTGATTAGTATTAGTTATGTTCTTGAAATTTAAAGAATTTGGCGGCACTTTAGCCCGGTTAGAGGAACCTGTCTTTTAAACGATAAACCACGAAGTATCTTACTTTCTTTTGTTTCTCAGTATGTATACCGTCATTAATATAAACAATTTAAATAGGAATTAGTTGGAAGGAGCTTCTGAGTTCTTTAGATTAGATCAAGGTGCAGCTAATAAGAAAGTAAAGGTGGGTTACAATAATTTTAATTTAAACGGATCAATATAAAAAGTTTTTGTTGTGAAGGAGGATTTAACAGTAGGTAAATTTTAATAAGTTTTACTGATGATGGTTCTGAAGTGTGCACACATCGCCCGTCGCTCTCATAACAAACATGAGATAAGTCGTAACAGAGTAGATGTACTGGAAAGTGCATCTAAGATTAAATTTTAGGTTATAGCTTAAATAGCGTCTCAGTTACGTTGAGAAGATCACTAAGTTTTAGTGTGACCTAATGTTAATAATAGTTGTAGTGAGTTATAATAAAGGTTGAAAATTGTCCTGCATTGTTGTGAAGTAAAGGGGATCTATTCGAAGAATCGGATTGTTTTATTTAGAAGTAGTTTTTATCAAAACTTTTAAGAAGGACTAAAGTGAAAAAGTATTGTAAAAGAAATTAAAAAAATTTAAAAGAAGAAATTCTAAAGTTTTGTACCTTTTGTATCAGGGGCTTTTTATATATTTTAATTATTTATAATTCCCGAGATAAGGTGAGCTAATTTAATAAAAGCATTTATGTAGAAAAATGAAGCTTAATATTAAATTAGTGGTGATATGCTAGCCGAACCTTATATATCTGGTTGTTTCTGAAATAAATTTAATTTAGTTTTTATAAGCAATTTTTGTAAAGTCAGATTTTTAGGGGGAAGAGCTTCTAGAGTTAAAGCAAAATAGATTGAAAAGAATAAGTAAAACTAGGCTTAGAATCAGTCATGCTATCATATCGTTTTAGAAGGTGCTGTGATTTATTATATTTTAGTTTATCAATAGGTTTGTTTGTTATTAAGAAATTAACTATGTAAATGAAGTTTAAAGTAAAATATTGATTGTATTAGTAGATAATTCTTGTTTAAATAGTTTTCAAGATATAATTTGGGATTTAATATCTTTGTGATGTATTCAAGGAACTCGACAAATAACATACTCACCTGTTTATCAAAAACATGTCTATCTGAAAATTTTTTATAGTCTGGCCTGCCCACTGAGTTATTAAAGGGCCGCGGTATTTGGACCGTGCTAAGGTAGCATAATCAATAGTCTTTTAATTGGAGTCTAGAATGAAAGGTCGGATGGAGTATAATTTGTCTGCGAGTATAAAAGTTGAACTTTACTTTTAAGTGAAAAGGCTTAAATTAGTTAGTGGGACGATAAGACCCTGTGAAGCTTTATATTTGTTTAACTTTAATTTTTAATATTTGTGTGTTTAAATTTAAAATTAACAGATATTGTGTTGGGGCGACCAGAATATATTTTTAACTGTTCTTGTTTGGCAAATAAATGATTTTTAGAGAGCTGATCCTTTATTAAGGATTATAAGATTTAAGTTACTCCAGGGATAACAGCGTAATTCTTTTTGAGAGTTCTTATCGACAAAAGTATTTGCGACCTCGATGTTGAATTAAGGTTTCATTAAGATGCAGGTGTCTTAATTGTAGGTCTGTTCGACCTTTAAAATCTTACATGATTTGAGTTCAGACCGGCGTGAGCCAGGTTAGTTTCTATCTTCTACTTGTCATGAATCATTTTAGTACGAAAGGAGTGAGTGGTTGGAATATTTCTTGATATTTAGATTTACTTTAATTACTTTGGCAGAGGAATGTGTTAGATTTAGAATCTAATTATGCGGTTTTGGCCGCAGGTAATATTTAAAAGAGGTGAACGTTACTGTAATTATATTATCTCGTTAGTAAGTTTAGTAAATTATTTAATCTTGATTGTGTTTGTTTTAGTTTCTGTGGCCTTTGTTACTTTGTTAGAACGTAAAATCCTTGGATATATCCAACTTCGTAAAGGACCCAATAAGGTAGGGTATATAGGGTTACTCCAGCCGTTTGCTGATGCAGTAAAGCTGTTCACTAAAGAGCAAACGGTTCCCACTCTTTCTAACTTTATTCCTTATTATCTGTCTCCTGTATTCAGATTATTTGTAGCGTTATTGGGTTGAGTTGTTATTCCTTTTGATATGGGCTTTATTAGGTTTAGAATAAGTATTTTATTTTTTTTATGTTGCACAAGTTTGGGGGTCTATACGACGATAAGTGCTGGCTGGTCTTCAAATTCTAAGTACTCTTTATTGGGATGTCTCCGGGCAGTTGCTCAAACTATTTCTTATGAAGTAAGGTTGGCTCTGATCTTACTTAGACTTTTAATACTAGTAGGTGGGGTTGATTTCTCTCTTTTTATTGAGTACCAGCGTTACATGAGATTTTTAATTTTAGCATTTCCTTTAGCTTTAGTATGGTTTGCTTCGTGTTTGGCAGAAACAAATCGTACTCCTTTTGATTTTGCTGAGGGAGAGTCTGAGTTAGTTTCTGGATTTAACACAGAATATAGAGCGGGAGGATTTGCTTTGATTTTTATGGCTGAGTACGCTAGAATCCTCTTTATGAGGTTTTTATTTACAATTTTATTTTTCGGAAGAGAGCTAAGAAGATTCTTTTTTTATTTAGAGGCAACATTTATTAGATTCTGTTTCGTGTGGATTCGAGGAACTTTACCGCGTTTTCGGTATGATAAGCTAATGTACTTGGCTTGAAAAAGTTTTCTTCCCGTGTCTTTAAATTATTTATTGTTTTTCCTAGGTATAAAAGTAATAATGGTCGTTTTTTTACTTTAATTGTACAATATTCAGGAAAGTTACTAAGAGATTCGAACTCTTTTTTAATGCTTTCAAAACATTTACTTTCCTAAAAGATAAGCAACTTAATCTAAAAATTTGTCTCATAAAATAAGAGATAAAGGACTAATGACGTAGAATGCAAAATATATTGTTGTTAAGATTTGACCTGTTAAGATGTAGGGGTCTTCAACTGGACGAGCTCCAATTCAAGTTAAAAGGAGAACCGTTGCTACTAGAACTCAGAATAAAATTTGTCTTAAAGGATAAAAAGACAGTCTCCGGAATTTTGCCTTGTGGGTAAATGGAAGAATTATTAAGATTAGAACTGAAAGAGCAAGAGCAATAACCCCACCCAGTTTATTAGGGATAGATCGAAGAATAGCGTAAGCGAATAAAAAATATCACTCGGGTTGGATATGTGCGGGTGTTACTAATGGATTAGCAGGGATAAAGTTATCGGGATCACCTAGAAGGTAAGGGTTCAGTAATGTAATTATAATTAAACCTAGAAGAAGAACAACAAATCCAACAATATCTTTAAAAGAGAAATAAGGGTGAAAGGGCACTTTATTCACTTGGGAAGTGATTCCTAGTGGGTTGTTTGAGCCTGTTTGGTGAAGAAACAGAATATGGATTATAGTTGCTGCTGCAATTACAAACGGAAATAAGAAGTGGAAAGCAAAGAACCGTGTAAGAGTAGCATTATCTACTGCAAATCCTCCTCAAATTCACTGAACAAAATCTGACCCAATGTAAGGAATAGTTGAAAACAGGTTAGTAATTACTGTTGCTCCTCAGAAAGATATTTGGCCTCATGGTAAAACATACCCTAAAAATGCCGTAGCCATAGTAAGGAGAAGAATAACAACACCTACTATTCATGTATGTATATATATGAAGGAACCGTAATAAATTCCTCGTCCTACATGCATGTAAAGACAGATAAAGAAAAACGAAGCTCCATTAGCGTGGAGAGTTCGAAGCAGTCACCCAAAATTTACGTCTCGACAAATGTGTGCTACTCTTGAGAATGCTAAATCGATATGAGCTGTGTAATGTATAGATAGGAAAAGGCCTGTAGCGATTTGGATGACCAAACAAAGACCTAACAATGATCCAAAATTTCATAATGTTGAGATGTTAGCTGGGGTAGGAAGGTCTACTATGGCTCCATTGGCAATCTTGAACAGTGGGTGGGATTTTCGTTGGGGTATTAGCATTAGTTTAGTCGCAGAGGGCCAAAGTGGGTTGCTGTAATTTTTACTACGACTACTAGGGTTAAAAGAAGATAAAGGATTAGAAATAATGTTATTTTTATAGAAGACAAATTGTATATGGGGTTAAGAGAGATAGTAGTCGCTGTTGCAGTTAAGTTTATTTGTGAAGGGGCATTTTCAATAAAAACTGCGTGGGTTAAGAGGAAGGGGTCTAATGGAGTAATCAACGCTCCTAAAAAGAGGCTTAAGATTATTACTGTAATTATAACGTATGAAAGCGAGAGGGATTCGTTAGGAGCTAGGGTGGCCACGTAGATAAATAAAACTAATATAGCACCTAGAAAAATAAGGAATAAAATATAAGAGAACCAAGAAGTTTTAAGCGTAAATGTTATCAGAGCAGCGATGACTACTGTCTGAATTAATAAGATTAGCCCTATAGCTAAGGGGTGTGTAATTCTTGTAAAAACAATAGAGAGAGAAGACGCGAAGATTATTATAATAGTTATAAGGGAAATATCAGAAAATAGTTTAATTGGAAAAATGTTAGTTTTGGGAACTGATGATGGGAGAATCTCTCTTTTCTGATGCTTGAGGAAAAAAGATTTCATTTTTGGTTTACAAGACCAACGTTTTGGTTTAAACTACTTAAGCTTTAAATTAATGTTAATTCTGGGTTCGTCTGTTGTAATATCTTTATTTATATTTATCTGTGGTTTGGTCTCTTTTGTGGGGCGTCGAAAACATTTGTTAAGTACTTTGTTGAGGTTAGAGTATATTATACTTGGAGTCTTCTGGTTGTTCTCTGTGGCTGTTGTTAATCTTGGAGGAGATTCTTATTTCATTTTATTCTTCTTAACTTTGGCGGCCTGTGAGGGGGCATTAGGGCTTGCTCTTTTGGTTTCAGTTGTTCGAACCCATGGAAGAGACAATTTTAGAAGTTTTAGTGTGCTACAATGTTAAAATACTTATTGTTTATTTTAACGATAATTTTTGTGGTTCGAAGATGAGTTGTAGTACAGAGCTTATTATTTTTAGGTTCTTTTTTATTTTGTTTAGGTTTAACGAGGGTTGGGTGAAGTTCCATAGGGTTGGGGTTAGGTCTTGATTCTGTCGGTTATATTTTAATTTTATTAAGGTTTTGAATCGTTGCTTTGGTTGTTAAAGGGAGGCATAAAATTAACGAAACTTCTAATTTCAGGTCTTTATTTCTCTTTGTAAATATTATTCTTTTATTAAGGTTGGCAATAACTTTTTGTTGTACTGATTATCTTCTTTTTTACATTTGTTTTGAAGCTTCTTTAGTGCCTACTTTAGTTTTAATTTTGGGTTGAGGTTACCAGCCTGAACGATTACAGGCTGGTATTTACATACTTTTCTACACTTTGTTTGGGTCTTTGCCTTTATTAGTTTCCTTTTTGCTGATATATAAATATAGAGGGAGGCTAGTCTTCGGGTTAGTAGGGGTAGGGGGAGCTTGAAATTTAAGTTACTTCATTTGATATTTTTGTACTTTCTTTGCTTTTACTGTTAAACTTCCAATATTTACTGTGCATCTGTGATTACCAAAAGCTCATGTTGAGGCCCCAGTTGCCGGGTCTATAATTCTTGCTGGAGTTTTATTAAAATTGGGGGGGTATGGGTTAGTACGAGTAAGTCCTATTTTTTTAGAAGTGGGGCGCCATTTTTCTTGGGCTTGAGTGAGATTAGGAATTATGGGAGGAAGAATTATTAGTATTTTGTGTCTACGGCAAACTGATATAAAAGCTTTAATTGCTTACTCTTCTGTAGCTCACATGGGGCTAGTTTTATGTGGGTTGATAATGTTTAGTTGGTGGGGGGTAGGGGGAGCTATGGCTGTAATAGTAGGTCATGGGTTGTGTTCTTCTGGTTTATTTTGTATAGCAAACATAGTCTATGAGCGAATCGGTAGGCGAAGTTTAAGTATCAGAAAAGGTTTAATAAATTTTATGCCTAGGCTAGCTTTATGATGATTTCTTCTTAGAGCGGGAAATATAGCAGCCCCTCCTACTTTAAACCTTTTGGGAGAGATTAGCTTGATCATTAGTGTAATTAGTTGAAGAAAGCTATCGTGTTTAGGGGTGATTTTAGTTTCTTTTTTTAGTGCTGCTTATACTTTATATATATTTTCTATAAGACAACATGGAAAATTCTTTAGGACTCTATCATCATGCTGTTCTGGTCAAATACGTGAATATCTTGTTTTAATGCTTCACTGGCTTCCTTTAAATATTATAATTCTTAAATCTAGAGTATTAATTAACTTATAATTACTTAGGTAGTTTAAATAAAATGTTGGTCTGTGAATCCGGAGATGTGCTTAAGCACCTTGAGTAGTGATTTGAAGTATTGGTATACATTTAAGTAGGATGGTTTTTTTACTTTTGTTTTCAATTATTTGCATAACAGAGTTCCTGTGAATAATTTTATTTAATTTTAGATATTACGTGGAGTGAGAAATTGTGAGTCTTAACTCAAGTTCTTTAGAAATGACTTTGATTCTGGATTGAATATCTATGCTTTTTTTGTCTTTTGTAACTTTCATTTCGGCTATGGTAATATTTTACAGCGGGAGTTATATAGCTGGAGATGAGAATATGAATCGTTTTATATATTTAGTTTTGGGGTTTGTTGCTTCGATAGTATTTCTGATTATCAGTCCAAATTTGGTTAGAATTCTTTTGGGATGAGATGGATTAGGGTTAGTTTCTTATGTTTTAGTTATCTACTATCAAAATGAAAAGTCAAGAGGGGCGGGGATACTCACTGCTCTTTCGAATCGAATCGGGGATGTTGCAATTTTAGTCAGTATCGCCTTGATGTTTGATTTGGGGGGTTGAGGTTTTATTTTTTATGTGGATGGAGGCTACTTTAGAGAAATTAGTGGTCTAATGATTCTAGTAGTATTAGCTGGAATAACTAAAAGTGCCCAAATTCCTTTTTCCGCCTGGCTTCCAGCTGCTATAGCAGCTCCTACTCCAGTTTCAGCTTTGGTGCATTCTTCTACATTAGTTACTGCTGGGGTTTACTTGTTAATTCGGTTTTCTCCCGCATTAGTAGGTTGAGGCCAAAGCATTCTGTTCATTCTGGCTGGAATGACTATATTTATAGCCGGATTGGGGGCTAATTTCGAGACTGATTTAAAAAAAATTATTGCTTTGTCAACATTAAGTCAGTTGGGAGTTATAATATATATTTTAAGTATAGGCTATTACAAACTTGCTTTTTTCCATTTACTTACCCATGCTTTATTTAAAGCTTTACTCTTTATGTGTGCAGGGAGAGTAATTCATAGAGTTGGTGGAACGCAAGATATCCGGGCTATAGGAGGATTGATTTATATTATACCTTTAAGAATTACTAGAATAAACCTAGCTAATCTTGCCTTATGCGGGACTCCTTTTCTAGCAGGATTTTATTCTAAAGATCTGATTTTAGAAGTAGCTTTTTCTAGTTTGTTGAACGAAGTTTGCTTTTGGTTGCTAGTCTTGGCGACCGGCTTGACTGTGTGTTATACTTTCCGTCTGATTTACTTTAGGGTCAGAGGAGACTATAATTTGGCAAGTTTGAGTTGTGTGGGAGATGAGGAAAGAATTATGACTAGGCCTATAATTTTTTTAGGGAGAGGAGCTATTATAGGAGGGGCTTTTTTATCTTGATTTATTTTTCCTTCTCCTTGAATAATTTGTCTTCCTTTAAATTTAAAACTTTTAGCTTTGTTAGTGAGGGCAATAGGGGGTTTTGTTGGTTATCTTCTAAATATAACAACTGAGAGGCATAAATTAAATTCTTTTTCTAATTATAAAGTAGTTTTATTCGTTGGCTCTATATGATTTATACCTTTCCTATCGACTTACGGGGTAAGTAATTTATTTTTACGGTTAAGTCAAAGTTATCATCAATCAAGTGACAGTGGGTGGTTGGAGTATTACGGGGCTCAGGGGGCTTACAAAAGATTTGAGGAGTCTTCCGAGTATTCTCAATTAGCTCAAGATAACAGCATTAAAATCTACATGATTATATTTATGTTATGGCTTATTTTAGTGGTGGCAGTTTTATTTTAATATTTTGTGTACTTATATAGCTTATATAAAGCGTTACATTGAAGCTGTAAAGAAGGTTTGTTAAAGCCTTTAAGTGTTGTTAAAAGGGTTCAAAAACCTTTAGTTTTACAATGAAAATGTAATGTGTTTTTTACACTATAAGAACAGGTGTAAAAACGGATTCAAACCGCTTGAATAAAAAGTTAGAAGCTTTCATTCGAGTCATCTTACTCCCTTAACCAGAAGTAATCTTCATTTCAACCATTAACAGTGGCATGCCTCTTTTTGGCTTTGGTTAAAAATTGGAGGTAAATTTACCAAAATTTAGGCCGAAACTAAACGCAATATTTCGCTTTCCAATTTAAAGTTAGCTTAACTAAAGCACCTTTTGAATGCAACCCAAATATCATTTTTGACTATAACTTTATTTTGTCCATTCTAAGGCTCCTTGGTTTCACTCATGGTAAAGTCCCAAAAGAAGAATAATAAGGAAAAACACTCTTGTAAAAATTCATGAGTTAATGTTGCACAAAGAGAGAATCGGGGCAACTGGCAGGAGAAGAGTGATTTCCACATCAAAAATTAAAAAGATGACTGCAATTAAAAAGAACCGCAAGGAGAATGGTAAGCGGGCAGACCCTTTAGGGTCAAATCCACATTCGAAGGGCGAGTTCTTTTCTCGATCTATTCTAGTCTTTTTAGCTAAAACGGAAGAGATAAATATAACTACCAATCTAATAACAAGAGTGACAAGAGCTGAAATGGTTAAAATAATGATTATTTTTCCTGGGCATACCAGACCTACTGATTGGAAGTCAGTTATACTTTTATACTAGAAAAATAAGCTATCTGCCTCACCAATAAATTGAAATATAAAGGAATAGCCAGACTACGTCTACGAAATGTCAATACCAAGCTGCAGCTTCGAACCCGAAGTGGTGTTTAGCTGAAAAATGACATATATACATACGGTAAAGGCATACCGATAGGAAAGTAGAGCCGATGATTACATGTAGACCATGGAAACCAGTTGCTACAAAGAAAGTAGCTCCATAGACCGAGTCAGCAATTGTAAAAGGAGCTTCGTAGTATTCTATAGCTTGAAGGGCAGTAAAGTAAAGCCCTAAGATAACTGTAATAGTTAGTCCTTGGAGGGCCTGGGAGTGGTTGGATTCTATAAGAGAATGATGGGCTCAAGTAACTGTTGCTCCTCTTGCCAGTAAGATAGCGGTATTTAATAGAGGAATCTGAAATGGGTTAAATGGTTGAATTCCAGTTGGAGGCCAACAAGCCCCTACTTCAATTGTTGGTGAAAGCCTTCTGTGAAAAAAAGCTCAAAAGAATGAAAAAAAGAAAAGGACTTCTGATGTAATAAATAAAATTATGCCTCATTGGAGTCCTGAGACAACTTGTTTTGTGTGAAGTCCTTGGTAGGTGCCTTCTCGAGTGATGTCTCGTCATCATTGAATTATAGTTAAGCTTGTAGCTAAAAGTCCTAGAATTAAAAGGTCAATGTTGTATTGATGGAATCATTTTACTAATCCTGTTGTTAATATCATTGCTCTAATTGAACCAGTAAGAGGTCAAGGTCTCATGTCGACAAGATGAAATGTGTGATGTTTGTGGGATAACATTAGTTAGTTTCTCTAGCGTAAAGGGTTCTTAAGACTGCAAACACATATGATTGAATAACGGCGACAGCCGATTCAAGAAGAAGTAGAAGGATTTGAGAAAAAATAAGGATTCTTAAAAGTGAAATAGATAGTCTCGGGCCAGTATTTCCAAGAAGTGTTAGTAACAGGTGGCCTGCAATTATATTGGCAGCCAGCCGAACCGCTAAAGTGCCTGGCCGGATTAAATTTCTAACCATTTCAATAAGAACCATAAATGGTATAAGAGGACCAGGGGTTCTTATGGGGACTAAGTGAGCTAATATATGTTGGGTGTGGTTAACTCATCCAAAGACTATGAAGGAAACTCAGAGCGGGAGGGCCAGACTAAGAGTCATAGAAAGATGTCTGGTTCTAGTGAATACATAAGGTAGAAGTCCGAGAAAGTTGTTGAAAACAATAAGTCTAAATAAACTAATAAATAAGATTGTTCCTGTCGAGTTTTTAGGTCCTAATAGAATTTTAAACTCTTTATGGAGAGTGTTAATCACAGATGATCAGGCTAGGGTCCAGCGGGACGGTATTGCTCAAAGGGTGTAAGGGAAGAATATAACTCCTAATAAGGTTGATATTCAGTTTAGGGGAATATTTAGAATTCCTGAGGATGGGTCGAATCTAGAGAACAGGTTACTTATCATTTTCAATTTAGCTTTTTGAGCCCTCAAGATTTCGGAGTTGGCCTAGTTTTTGTATAAGGATAGAGAAAATAATTTAAAATAAAGAAAAGTATAAGCGAAGAACAAAAGAAAATAAATAAATTTAATCATAGGAGAGGGGCTATTTGAGGTATTTAAAAATATCAGGTGCCTGATAACTTAAGCTTGACAAGCTTATATTATAAATTAACTAATTTTTATTTTAAAATAAATAGGTAAGCAGGGCAGGATGTGGTCATTAGAAGTAGACGTGTTACTATAATAGGTTTAAAAGACCTACACTTACTTTCAGTCATCTAATGAAGTGTCCTCGGAGTTAGAAATTCAATTTAGAAAAGAGTCCGTAGAGGTTCTTTCTACGACAATTGGTATAAATCTATGGTTTGCGCCACAGATTTCGGAACATTGACCGAAAAATAAACCAGGCCGGTTGATTGTAAATCTAACCTGATTTAGACGGCCCGGAATTGCATCTGCTTTTACACCCAGGGCTGGGACTGTCCAAGAGTGAATAACGTCTGCTGCTGATACAAGTACTCGAATTTGAGTGTTCATAGGAAGTACTGTCCGGTTATCCACATCTAACAAGCGAAATCCTCTTTCTGGGAGTTCATTTGAGGGAGTTATGTATGAGTCAAACGAGACCTGTAGGAAGTCTGAATACTCGTAGCTCCAGTATCATTGGTGTCCAATAGTTTTTAGTGTAATTTCAGGTGTTCCGACTTCATCTATAAGATAAAGTAAGCGGAGAGAAGGAAGGGCAATAAAAATTAATATGAATGCAGGCAGAACAGTTCAGATTATCTCTAAAGTTTGGCCTTCTATTAAAAATCGGTTGGTAAGTTTATTAAAAAATAACGAACCTATAATATAACTTACTAGTGTAGTAATCAGAACAAGGATCAGGGTTGCGTGATCGTAGAAGAAAATTAGTTGTTCTATAAGGGGTGAAGCTCCATCTTGAAATCCTAAGCTCGATCATGTTGCCATTACTTTCTAAAAGAAGAATTTCTTCCTATTGGGAGCTTAAATCCCATGCAATGGTCTGCCATTTTAGAATTTAACTAGTGAACTTATCTAGTAGCTTTAGGAGTTTCTGAGAATGTATGGAAAGCAGGTGGGTAGTTTTGCTGTCATTCTAGAGAAGATGGCAGGAAAATTGCGAACAGGACAGGGCGTTGAGAGGAAAAGGCCTCTCAGACAATAAAAGTAAAGCCTAGAACTGCAATTAAAGACGCAGTCGATCCAATGGTAGACACTACATTCCATGTAGTATAGGCGTCGGGGTAGTCCGAGTACCGCCGTGGTATTCCATTTAAGCCTAAAAAATGCTGGGGGAAAAAGGTGACATTAACCCCAATGAATATAGTTAGAAAGTGGATTTTAAGTCACTTAGGGACCATAGTTAGTCCAGTGAAAAGGGGGAATCAGTGAACAATGCCTGCAAAGATTCCAAATACGGCCCCTATAGAAAGAACATAATGGAAGTGAGCCACTACGAAGTATGTATCGTGCAGAATTGTATCAATTGCAGAATTTGCTAGGACAACTCCGGTTAGTCCTCCAATAGTAAATAGAAAGATAAATCCCAGGGCTCAAAGGGTTGAAGGCGTGTAAGTATAGAATTTTTTTCCATGAAGGGTTCCTAGTCATCTAAAAATCTTAATTCCTGTGGGGACGGCAATAATTATAGTTGCTGAGGTAAAGTAAGCTCGAGTATCTACATCTATACCTACGGTAAATATATGGTGAGCTCAAACAACGAAACCTAGGACACCAATTGCTAGTATGGCGTAAATCATTCCTAAAGTACCAAAGGTTTCTTTTTTTATAGACTCTTGACTTACAATATGTGATACGATACCGAATGTGGGTAAAATAAGAATATAGACTTCAGGGTGCCCAAAAAATCAAAATAAGTGTTGGAATAGAATAGGGTCACCCCCACCAGCAGGGTCGTAGAAAGAGGTGTTTAGGTTTCGGTCGGTGAGAAGCATTGTAATTGCGCCAGCTAGAACAGGAAGGGAGAGTAGAAGAAGAACCGCTGTTAAGAAAACTGATCATACAAATAAAGGTATACGGTCTCTAAAAATACCTGTAGTACGCATATTAATGACTGTAGTCATAAAATTGGCAGCTCCTAGAATTGAAGAAACACCTGCTAGGTGGAGAGAAAAAATACCCATGTCTACTGAGGCTCCTGCATGAGCGATATTACCCGCTAGTGGGGGATAAACAGTTCATCCCGTCCCGACACCTCTTTCCACTATTCTCCTAGCTAAAAGAAGGATTAGGGCAGGGGGGAGAAGCCAGAATCTTATGTTGTTCATCCGGGGGAATGCTATATCTGGGGCTCCTAGTATAAGAGGAAGCAGCCAGTTTCCAAATCCTCCAATTAAGATTGGTATAACTATAAAAAAAATTATAATAAAAGCATGAGCTGTAACGATCACGTTGTAAATTTGATCATTGCATAAAAGACTTCCCGGTTGACCAAGTTCTGCTCGGATAAGAAGTCTTAAAGCGGTTCCTACTATACCTGCTCAAGCCCCTAGTATAAAATATAAAGTTCCAATATCTTTATGGTTAGTCGAAAATAATCAACGTTGCGGCTAGATGGCCGAGATTTAGGCGGTAAATTGTAAATTTACAGACGAAAATTAAAATTTCTCTGGCTA